TCAACGAGATGGTGCTCTTTTCAATCTCTCAAAATGGAATCTCTTCCAAACATATATGCCATGGTTCCTTACTTCGACAGGGTGGAAATATCTAAATTTCACCACCCTTTTAGAGATTTTTTCAGAACCATTGCCGATACTAAGGATACTAAGTAGCAGGCACAAATTTGTATCCTTTTTGAGAGATATTATGCATGTATCAGATATATCACGGCCAATTCCTCAGAAGATTCTTCCACAATGGACTCTGACTCTGAAAAGTAAGATTTCGAGTCTGATAAGTGAGATTTCGAGTAAGTGTTTACAGAATCTCCTTCTGTCCGAAGAAACGATTCATCGAAATAATGAGTCACCCGTTCCATTGATATGGACACATCTGAGATTAACAAATGCTCGGGAGTTCCTCTATTCAATCCTTTTCCTTCTTCTTGTTGCTGGATATCTCGTTCGCATACATCTTCTCTTTGTTTCCCGAGCCTCTAGTGAGTTACAGACAGAGTTAGAAAAGATCAAATCTTTGATGATTCCATCATACATGATTGAGTTGCGAAAACTTTTGGATAGGTATCCTACATCTGAATCTGAACTGAATTCTTTCTGGTTAAAGAATCTCTTTCTAGTTGCTCTGGAACAATTAGGAGATTTTCTGGAAGAAATACGGGTTTCTGCTTCTGGTGGCAACATGCTATTGGTTGGTGGTTCCGCTTATGGGGTCAAATCAATACGTTCTAAGAAGAAATATTTGAATATCAATCTCATCGATCTCAGAAGTATCATACAAAATCCCATCAATCGAATCGCTTTTTCGAGAAATACGAGACATCTAAGTCGTACAAGTAAAGAGATCTATTCATTGATAAGAAAAAGAAAAGGGGTGAACGGTGATTGGATTGATGAGAAAATAGAATCCTGGGTCGCGAACAGTGATTTGGTTGATGATGAAGAAAGAGAATTCTTGGTTCAGTTCTCCACCTTAACGACAGAAAAAGAAAAAAGGATTGATCAAATTCTATTGAGTCTGACTCATAGTGATCATTTATCAAAGAATGACTCTGGTTATCAAATGATTGAACAACCGGGATCAATTTACTTACGATACTTAGTTGACATTCATAAAAAATATCTAATGAATTATGAGTTCAATAGATCCTGTTTAGCAGAAAGACGGATATTCCTTGCTCATTATCAGACAATCACTTATTCACAAACCCCGTGTGGGACTAATAGTTTTCATTTCCCATCTCATGGAAAACCCTTCTCGCTCCGTTTAGCCCTATCCCCTTCTAGGGGTATTTTAGTGATAGGTTCTATAGGAACTGGACGATCCTATTTGGTCAAATACCTAGCGACAAACTCCCATGTTCCTTTCATTACGATATTTCCGAACAACTTTCCTTATTCGTATTACAAGCCTGAAGGTTTTTTTATTGATGATAGTGATAGTGATAGTGACGATAGTGATTATCGTGACGATATCGATATTGATGATAGTGACGATATTGATGATGACCTTGATCTTGATACGGAGCTGCTAGATATGACGAATGTGCTAACTATGGATATGCCGCCGAGTATATACGGATTTTATATCGATATCACCTTTCGATTCGCATTAGCAAGAGAAATGTCTCCTTGCATAATATGGATTCCAAACATTCATGATCTGTATGTGAATTACAGATCCTTCGGTCTATTACAGAACTATCTCTCCAGAGATTGTGAAAGATATTCCACTAGAAATATTCTTGTTATTGGTTCGACTCATATTCCCCAAAAAGTGGATCCCGCTCTAATAGCTCCGAATAAATTAAATACATGCATTAAGATACGAAGGCTTCTTATTCAACAACAACGAAAGCACTTTTTCATTCTTTCATATACTAAAGGGTTTCACTTGGAAAAGAAAATGTTCCATACTAACGGATTCGGGTCCATAACCATGGGTTCCAATGCACGAGATCTTGCAGCACTTATCAATGAGGCCCTATCCATTAGTATTACACAGAAGAAATCAATTATAGAAACTAATACAATTAGATCAGCTCTTCATAGACAAACTTGGGATTTGCGATCCCAGGTAATATCGGTTCAGGATCATGGGATCCTTTTCTATCAGATAGGAAGGGCTGTTGCACAAAATGTACTTCTAAGTAATTGCCCCGTAGATCCTATATCTATCTATATGAAGAAGAAATCATGTAAAGAAGGGGATTCTTATTTGTACAAATGGTACTTCGAACTTGGAACGAGCATGAAGAAATTAACGATACTTCTTTATCTTTTGAATTGTTCTGCCGGATTGGTCGCTCAAGATCTTTGGTCTTCACCCGGACCTGATGAAAATAATTGGATCGCTTCTTATAGATTCGCTGAGAATGATTCTGATTTAGTTCATGGCCTATTAGAACTAGAAGGCGCTCTGTTGGGATCCTCACGGACAGAAAAAGATTGCAGTCAGTTTGATAATAATCGAGTGACATTACTTCTTCGGTCCGAACCA